TAATCCAATGACCAAAGTAAATAGTACTAATACAAGCAGAGGAAATAGCACAGTATTTTCCGATTCATGAGGATACATGTAAGTGTATTTATTTTGAAAGTACGTACGAAAGTATTGCATCCGATTTATTACATTATTATAAATTTTATTTTTATATGTACCTTTTGAAAAAAATGAAAAAAAGAATACCTTATTATTAATATTTCTTTTTAAGATTAAGAAAGGTAAATTTTCATTGTCTATTTTAAGTGGTTCTCTCCCCCATACAGATACAGACATTGAACAGAACAAGCTACGCTTAGTGCTACTATAATTTTGAAAATGAACGCGCAAACAGCCATCAAAAGTAAGTAAATACACTCGAAACATATAAAATGCGGTTAATCCTGCTGTGAAATAAGCTATTATTGCGAAAATTGGTGAATACAACCAACTATCAGTAAGAATTTCATCTTTGGACCAAAAACAAGCAAGAGGTGGAATACCACAAAGAGAAAGTGTACCTAATAAAAACGTGATTCTTGTAACTGGAACATATTTTTTTAAACCACCCATAAGAACCATATTCTGACTTTTATCCGGCGAATATCCAACAACGGGTTCCATTGAATGAATAATAGATCCGGATCCCAAAAACAATAAAGCTTTAGAATAGGCATGAGTGATCAAATGAAATAAAGCAGCTCGATAAGAACCTATACCTGGGGCTAACATAATATAACCCAATTGAGACACTGTCGAATAGGCTAAACTTCTTTTAATGTCTCCTTGAGCAAGAGCCAAAGTAGCTCCTAATAATAGTGTTATTATACCTATTAAAGAAATGAGATTCATTATGTAAGGTATGACTATAAAAAGAGGACGAAGTCGTGCTACAAGAAAAATTCCGGCTGCTACCATAGTAGCAGCATGAATAAGAGCCGAAATGGGAGTAGGTCCCTCCATAGCATCAGGTAACCACACGTGAAGGGGAAATTGTGCGGATTTAGCAACTGCACCAAGAAATAATAAACAGGCACATAAAATAGCAAATTGTAAATTGACCCCATTATTATGGATCAAGTTATTAACTATTTCGAACAAATCTCTAAATTCTAAACTACCTGTTATCCAATAAAAACCTAAAATTCCTAATAATAAACCAAAATCACCTACACGATTAATTACAAAAGCTTTTTGACAAGCACTTGCTGCAATAGGTCGTGTGAACCAAAAACCTATTAATAAATAGGAACACATTCCCACTAGTTCCCAAAAAATATGAATTTGTATCAAATTGGAACTAGTAACTAATCCCAACATGGAAGTATTGAAAAAACTCATATAAGCAAAAAATCTCAGATATCCCTGATCGTGAGACATATAATTGTCACTATACATAAGAACCATGATTCCAACAGTAGAAATTAGTAATGACATAATAGAAGTAAGCGGATCGATCAAGTATCCGAACTCTAAGGAAAAATCATTATTGATGGTCCAAGAACATAGATATTGATAGATAAAACTTCCATTTATTTGCTGAATAGCCAGATTGACCGAAAACCCCATAACCATACTTAGCAGTAAAACACTAACAAAAGCCCACATACGACGAATATTTTTTGTTGCTGTCGGAACAAACAGAAGTCCAAATCCTATTGACATAGTAACTGGAAGTGGAAGAAAGAGTATTATATACGCATATTGATATATATGTTCCATAAAAAAAGAAATTCGAATTTTTCTCTTATTTTATATTTTATAAATTGAAAATTTCATTGTTTTCAATTCACCAATTATTGCAAGGGAACAATAAAAAAAAATTACAATCGGTTGGCAAAGCAAATAGCAAATAATATGATCAAATAACTAAGAAAATATTACTGCTCAATAGTAAAGATAGATACTTAATTAAGATACAAAATATGAAATTTTGAATCATACTACTAGTATATACTAAATTTAAGTAAAGAAAAAGTTACACCAAAACAGTATTTGATATTTGATTCGAATATGGATCATATTGGCCACTAATAACTCGACTCAAAAAAATGAAAAACCTAGTTATTTTAGTTAATTTATTTGAAATGTTACGAATTTTATTAATTGGCTTCAAATCTAATAAGTCAAACTTTTGTTTATTAAGATCCAGGGAATCTTTTGTTTAACTACTTTAGTATTAACCAAGTATTAACCAGTGTTAATACGATATGTTATATGATATATATGTATATATTTATATAGTTATATAGAATTTATCTATGATTTATTATTATATATTTGTATGTTATGAAATGTTTTATGAAAATGAAAAAAAAAAACGAAAATAAAACTATTATTGGCGCAATAAGTATAGATAAAAAGAAAGAACAATCTATTTTTTTTTGAACAATACATGTCTTTCACATAGAACAATAAAAATTAGTAACTTTTTTTTTTAATGGCGGTTCCAAAAAAACGCACTTCTATATCAAAAAAACGTATTCGTAGAAATATTTGGAAGAAAAGGGGGTATTTAGCTGCAATAAAAGCTTTTTCTTTAGCTAAATCGGTTTCTACTAGGCATTCAAAAAGTTTTTTTGTGCAACAAAAAAATAATAAATCCCTGGAATAATTTGAATACACACAACACGCAAAAATTTAAACTTTTTAAGATGAATGATTCACATTAACTAATGAACTCTTACATATTAGTTAATAATAACTGTTGCGGTATGTGGAATACCAATTCTTTTGTCTTTTATCTATAGTAATAATTCTGTCTATAGACAAAAGAATTAGCAATAGACAGATGCTACGGGGTTCTAAGTATTATTTTTTATTTTCATTAGAGTATATATATTTAATTCATGAGATGGTTGTTTTTTCCTATCAATTGTACTTTTTTCAATAGAAAAATCCAATAAAATTGGAAAAAGTACAATTGTAATAGAGATTGAAATTCTTTTGTTATATGCCTAGCCCCAAAACCTAATTGATTTGAGAAATATGTTATCATAAATGTAGAATTATTTACGCAATAGGGAATAGTAATATTTAATAATAATTAAGTAAGGTATCGAAATTGTTAGAAAAATTTCTTGATTTAATGATGAAATTGTGATACATATGAAATAGTAGGTATAGTTATTTGATTTTGTTCGTTACTAAAATCCATTTTTTTTGTATCCATGAACAAAATCATCAAAAAAAGACGATTCCATTCTGAGTTCTATATCTCATATGAGAGCAAAACTATCCAGTTCTAACTGTTACGGAAAAATTTTATAGGACGTGAAAATTGATTGTTAAAACTGAACCCTATGACGATAGATCATTGATTGAGCATTCAAATAAAATATATATGTCTAATTTAGACTAGACACGAGTATTTATTCATCGATCCATGTTGAATCGTCGAATCTCGACGATTCAACATGAATCGACTATTATTATTTCAAGTAAGCCAAGCCGCCATGGTGAAATCGGTAGACACGCTGCTCTTAGGAAGCAGTGCTAGAGCATCTCGGTTCGAGTCCGAGTGGCGGCATCCCATAAAAGGGCAGAATAGATTCATTCTATAATATATTTAATTCCTGATTTCCATTTGGCAATGGGACCTTTTTTATGATATTTGTGACTTTAGAACATATATTAACTCATATCTCTTTTTCGATCATTTCAATTGTGATTACGATTCATTTGATGACCTTATTAATCCCCAAAATTGCAGGATTATGTGATTCGTCGGAAAAAGGGATAATATCCACTTTTTTCTCTATAACAGGATTATTAATTACTCGGTGGATTTATTCGGGGCATTTTCCGTTAAGTAATTTATACGAATCATTAATCTTCCTTTCGTGGAGTTTCTCCATTATTCATATGATTCCCTATCTTAGGAATTATAAAAATGATTTAAGCGTAATAACCGTACCAAGTGTTATTTTTACTCAAGGCTTCGTCACGTCATGTCTTTCAACTGAAATGCGACAATCTGCAATATTAGTACCTGCTCTAAAATCTCAATGGTTAATGATGCACGTAAGTATGATGTTATTGAGCTATGCAACTCTTTTATGCGGATCATTATTATCAGTCGCTCTTTTAGTTATTACATTTCGAAAAAACATGGATATTTTTTGTAAAAGGAAAAATTTATTAATTAAGTCATTTTTCTTTGCTGAGACCGAATATTTGAATAAAAAAAGAAATGTTTTTAAAAACACCTCTTTTCTTTCATTTCGAAATTATTACAAATATCAATTGACTCAGCGTTTGGATTATTGGACTTATCGTATCATTAGTTTAGGGTTCATTTTTTTAACCATGGGCATACTTTCGGGAGCAGTATGGGCTAATGAGGCATGGGGATCCTATTGGAATTGGGACCCCAAAGAAACTTGGGCATTTATTACTTGGACCATATTCGCGATTTATTCGCATATTAGAATAAATATCAATTTTCAAGGTACCAATCCAGCACTTGTAGCTTCTATAGGATTTCTTATAATTTGGATATGCTATTTTGGGATCAATCTATTAGGAATAGGTCTACATAGTTATGGTTCATTCACATTACAATCTAATTGAATAAATTACATAAACATAAAATACAAAGAAATACATAAGATAAGAATATCAGGCCATATATAATGAAAGTTTGTGCGAGTTTTGGAGAACTATGGAAGTGGTTCTCCAAAACTCGAGATGTATCTAATTACAATTTGAATTCACTTTTTTCCATTGTATGGGGAATAAAAAATAGTAAATGAAAACCACAGAATTATAATACTTTCTCATTAATGAAAACTATCTATGAAAATAATTAGATAAAATACCTTCTATTTTATCAACTGATAGTGAGAAAACGCAATCCGGATAAATACCAATACCTATTACCGGTAAAAAGATACAGATCGAAACAAATAGTTCTCGCGGTCCAGAATCTACAAAAAGGGAGTTTGGGACATTGAATAACTTGTATCCATAGAACATCTGACGTGACATAGACAATAAATAAATAGGAGTTAATATCATTCCAATTGCCATTACAAAAGTAATTAGAATCTTTGGCATTAAAAGATATTTTGGACTGGTAATTATCCCCAAAAATACTACTAATTCGGCAACAAAACCACTCATTCCCGGCAATGCAAGAGAAGCCATCGAGAAACTACTAAACATAGTAAATATTTTTGGCATTGGAAGAGATATCCCACCCATTTCGTCTAGATAAACAAAACGTATTCTATCACAACTCGTTCCCGACAAGAAAAAAAGTGCAGCACCAATAAATCCATGAGAGAGTATTTGTAGAATAGCCCCATTAAGTCCTGTGTCGGTTATAGAACCAATTCCTATAATTATGAAACCCATGTGAGATACGGAGGAGCAGGCTATTCTCTTTTTTAAATTGCGTTGACCGAAAGAGGTTGAAGCTGCATAGATTATTTGTATCGTTCCAACTATCACCAACCAGGGAGAAAATAGAGAATGAGCGTGGGGTAATAATTCCATATTAATTCGAATCAATCCATATGCTCCCATTTTTAATAAGATTCCAGCTAGAAGCATACATGTACTGTAATGTGCTTCTCCATGGGTATCTGGTAACCATGTATGCAGGGGTATAATCGGCGATTTGACAGCATAAGCAATAAGGAAACCAAAATAGAATATTATTTCCAATGCTACAGGATATGATTGATTAGCTAATCTTTCAAAATCTAATGTTGGTTCATTGGAACCATATAAACCCATACCTAAAACTCCTATTAAGAGAAAAACAGAACCCCCTGCAGTGTACAAAATAAACTTTGTAGCCGAATACAAACGTTTCTTTCCCCCCCACATAGATAGAAGTAAGTAAACAGGAATTAATTCGAACTCCCACATGATGAAAAAAAGTAAAAGGTCTCGAGAAGAAAATAATCCTATTTGACCACTATACATTACTAACATTAGTAAATAGAACAATCGCGAATTTCGAGTAACTGGCCAAGCCGCTAAAGTTGCCAAAGTAGTGATAAATCCTGTTAGTAAAATGGGTCCTATGGAAAGTCCATCGATTCCCAGTCTCCAGTGAAAATCAAAAATATTTATACATTTGAAATCCTCCTCCAATTGGATTAATTGATCATCCAATTGGAAATGATAACAGAATACATAGGTTGTTAGGAGGAGTTCCATTAAACAAATACAAGTAGTATACCATCGAAAGACCTTATTCCCTTTATGGGGGAGAAAAAAAATGGAAGAAGCTGCAAATATTGGCAAAACGACAATTATTGTTAACCAAGGAAAATAACTCGTGATAAAGACAAGATACGCTTTGACCAGAAAAACCCGTGCTCGGAATAATATATTTTATCGAGTACGGGTTTTTGTCGGTAAAAAGGAATCAAATGATTCAAGTGGAGTTTTTTGTAACGTATCAATAAGATAGACCCATGCTCCGAGTTGTTTCATGCCATAAATAAACACGAACACTCAAAAAATTTGTTGGGCAAGCAGATTCACATCTCTTACAACCTACACAGTCCTCGGTTCTTGGCGCAGAAGCAATTTGTTTAGCTTTACATCCATTCCAAGGTATCATTTCCAATACATCTGTGGGACAGGCTCGTACACATTGAGTACACCCTATACATGTATCATAAATTTTTACTGAATGCGACATTGGGTCTACAAATTCCAGTTTTGAACATAAAACTTTTCGATCTGGTCTGGTAAAATCCATAGTAAATGAATCATATATTTATATTATAATATTATAAACACCAGACGAATCAGTGGTTTATCAAATTTTATTAATCCATCTAAAGATGGATTAATATTTCTAAATCTGTTCATAGGAAAGGGCTAAGAAATTCTGACTTTTCACAAACGTGGTCATAGCACATGCGAATTCAAATTGGTTAATCAGATCAATATGAATATATTATATAGATAAATTCTAAATTATACAATAAATATTATATATATGTCTTAATATGTCTTTATTTATATGGTTATTTATGATTATTGCTACTAATTATTCAACAAGTTGGATTGATTGATACGAGTTGATTTTCTGTTACGGTAGATCGACGAAACAATAGCTAGACCAATAGCTGCTTCAGCAGCTGCAACAGCTATAACAAAGATTGAGAAAATGTCTCCTTTTAATTGTCGACTATCAAATAAATCAGAAAATGTTACGAGATTAATATTAACCGAATTTAGTATAAGATCAAGACACATAAGTGCTCTAACCATGTTTCGACTTGTGATCAATCCATAGATACCGATAGAAAATAAATATACACTCAAAACTAGTACATGTTCGAACATCATTGACTAATTCCTCATCAAATTTCAATACGAATAACAATTCAACCGATTCACTTGACTAAAATAGAACAATTACAAAAGAAAAGAGGGTATTGGCAATAAATTTAACGAAAACCTTTCTATTTTTTATTTTATTTAGAATTTGAAATTCTAAGTATTTATTATTGACGAGCCATAGTAATTGCACCTATTAAAGAAATTAAAAGAATTATCGAAATAAGTTCAAACGGAAGATAAAAATTTGTTGATAAATGAATCCCAATTTGTTGAACATTACTTATTAGGTCCTGCTCTATAATTTGGTTTGATCTTGTAGTCCAAATAATCCCGTACCATGATGTATCTGGGATAGTAGTAATTAGTGAAAAAAAAATACTTGTACAAACCACTGAAGTGACCCCATCCCCAATGGTCCAAAGATGGGAATCATTAGAATATTCTGAACCACTTATGAACATTACAGCAAATATAATTAAGACATTTATGGCTCCCACATAAATAAGGAGCTGCGCAGCAGCTACAAAATAGGAGTTTGATGAAATATAGAATAAGGATATACAAAAAAGAACCCATCCCAATGAAAAGGCAGAATAAATTAGATTGGTAAGTAATACTACTCCCAAACCCCCTAATATAAGAACTGATCCCAGAAATATTACAAGAATATCATGTATTGGTCCAAGTAAATCCATTATGTATAAAATAAGAGATAAATAAGTCGAAATATTTCATGACCTTACTGAATGATTCAGAAAAAGGGTTACTCTATTTTTTCTTGTATATGAAATGTTTCTAATTGAATTTAATCTTATTCCTATTTTTATTCGAAAAAGAGTAATTCAAATTGTTTATTTCGAAATAAATTATGAGGAAAATGTATTTTCAGCTTAAATCAAACAATAATTCTCAATACTAAATGGTTATATTATAGTTAGTATTAAGAGTTACTAATCAACCAAAATGAAAAAAAGTTCTATATTAAAACAAAATCTTAGTAATTGGTAATCGTTCTCGAATCAGGTAGTTTATTCTTGTCTATTTTGATTTGAGTCCAATTCAGAACTGTTTGAATTGTGTAATCTCCAATTACTGACATCGGTAATCGTCCCAAAGCAATTTGATTATAATTCAACTCGTGACGATCATAAGTGGAAAGTTCATATTCTTCAGTCATTGATAAACAGTTTGTTGGACAATACTCGACACAGTTACCACAAAATATACAGAATCCAAAATCAATACTGTAATTAAGCAATTGTTTTTTTTTTATATTTTTTTCTAATCTCCAATCAACAACGGGTAGATCTATTGGACATACACGAACACATACTTCACAAGCAATACATTTATCAAATTCAAAGTGAATTCGCCCACGGAAACGCTCTGATGCGATTGATTTTTCATAAGGATATTGAATAGTTACAGGTAAACGATTTGTGTGAGATAGGGTAATTATAAAACTTTGACCAATGTACCTTGCAGCTCGTATTGTTTGTTGACCGTAATTTATGAACCCAGTCACCATAGGGAACATATTGTAGATATCCATGAATAAAGTGATGTTTCTTTTTCTTGTTTGAGAAAGGTTAGGAATCTAGAATATCGTTATCATATTCTATTATTTATAGTGAAACAAGTTGAAAAGAAGTTGTCAATAATAGATTACCTAAAGAGATAGGTAAAAGAAATTTCCATCCAAGATTTAATAGCTGATCCATTCTCATCCTAGGTAAAGTCCATCTTGTTGTGATAGAAATGAACAGAAACAAATAAGCTTTAACTAATGTAATAAAGATACCAATTGTCATTCCAAAGACTACAACCATTTTATTTTTTACCAAAAGCTCGGGAATGAATATGTATGGAATAAATAAATTCCACCCACCTAAGTAAAGAACTGTTACAAATAATGAAGAAACTAATAAATTTAGGTAAGAAGCAACGTAAAATAAACCGTATTTGATACCTGAATATTCGGTTTGATAACCTGCTACTAATTCCTCTTCTGCTTCTGGTAAATCAAAAGGTAATCTCTCACATTCTGCTAGAGAAGAAATTAGAAAAACTATAAATCCTATAGGTTGACGCCATAGATTCCACCCCCAAAAACCATATTTTGACTGCGCCTCAACTATATCAACTGTACTTAAACTATTAGATAATCATAGTCGATAATAACATCACTCACTGTTCCTATCGCTATTCCAAAACCGTACATGAGACCTCAGCTTCATACGGCTCCTCTATGGTTACAAATAAATGTAAGGACCAATTTCGTCAACATCTTTGTAGGTAAATAGAAGAATAAAGATACATCACATAATCCCAAATTAGACCAATGAAATTCCGTCTGCTAGAATAAGAAAAAAAAAGCACTTCCGAATTGATCTCATTCTCATCCTTTAGAATTCAAATTTATCTTTGTTTCAGTAATAACTTAATCCTTTAATAAAATACTTGTTATGTCAATAGATATTAAAGAATTAGAGACTAGTTCATTTCATGAATCATGATAAGAATTCCATATGTATGGATAGAAGAAAAAAAATATTTATTTTTTTTCTTCATTTTTCTTATTCTATCTATATATATTTTTATTGTCTGTATTATTGTATGTATTCCATTTCTTTTGTTCCTGTTCTTCTTTCTGAGAAGAAGCTACTTCGAAAAAAGGATTAATTCGTTCTTTATAGTCATTCCCTTAATCAGTGAATAGGAGCATACTCTAGATCGGAATTTTGAGGAAGTACTGCTTGATCATTTCTACCAACTTAAAGCCCTTCTTATGATTCTTTTTATGTGGAAATACCTCTTTTTTCCTACCTAAAACTATCTCCATTACTAATCTTTTGTGTACCTTAGTGTTTCTAACCGTCCACTATTTTAGATTGATCCCAGGTATGGTAATACATACAAAACAGTAGTGGAAACTCCATACAGTTGATCTTTTGTGCCCGCTTCAAGATATGATAACTAATCAAAGAATCTAATCTTGGGGTAAACTGTTTACACTGCTTATCTTATGTTTACTTCCATTTTATTCTTGTACATAGGGAATGAGATTTTGTCTTCTTACTGCGAATTTAGAGGCTGTTTTCTTTCACTCATATAACTATCTGGTTTAACTCATCAATCCGAATGATAAATAAAAAGGGGAATATCTATTCAATATGTTCAAGCTCTTTTCTTTATTTCGAGTAGAGAAGGAAAAAGTTCATGTTCCAACGAATCGCACGTAGAGATATTGATAACACACATAGAGTTAATGGTATTTCATAACTAATAGATTGAGCAGCAGCCCGTAGACCACCCGAAAAGGAATATTTATTATTCGAGCCATATCCTGACATAAGAAGCCCAATAGGGGCAATACTTGAAATGGCGATCCATAAAAAAACACCGATACTGAGATCGGCTAAAACAAGACGATACCCGAAGGGCATTACTAAATAACTTAGTAAAATCGATATAACCGCTAGAGACGGTCCAATACTAAACAAACGAATATTACCTCTAGATGGGAAAAGGTCCTCTTTAAAAAGTAGTTTGGTCCCATCCGCTATAGCTTGAAGAATTCCCAATGGGCCAGCATATTCAGGCCCAATACGTTGTTGTATCGCTGCGGATATTTCTCTTTCTAACCACACAATTACGAGTACCCCTATTATGATTCCTAATATAAGGGACAAAATGGGGATAAACAGCAATATGAGTCCATAGACTTCTTTTACGGATTCCGAACTAGAAAAAGAATTGATAGCTTGCACTTCTGTCATATCAATTATCATTTCAACGATCAACTTCTCCCATAATGATATCTATACTACCTAGTATCGTCATGATATCAGCCAATTTCATTCTTTTAACTAATTGGGGAAGAATTTGCAAATTGATGAAACCGGGTGGACGAATTTTCCATCTCCAAGGGAAAACACTATTATCTCCTATCATATAAATTCCTAATTCTCCTTTTGGGGCTTCTACTCTCATATAAAGTTCTTGTTTCGACAATTCAAAATTGGGTGAAGGTTTTTTACTAATGAATCCATATTCCAAATCATTCCATTCAGAATTTTTTGCTCTATCAAAATCAAAGCGTCGGACTTCCAAATTCTCATAGGGCCCCCCCGGAATTCCTTCTATAGCCTGTTGAATAATTTTTATGGACTCCGTCATTTCACCTATTCGTACTAAATAACGAGCTAATGAATCTCCTTCTTTTTGCCATTGGACTTCCCAATCGAATTCATTGTAACACTCATAATGATCAACTTTACGAAGATCCCATGGTATTCCAGAAGCTCGTAACATGGGTCCTGATAAGCCCCAATTTATTGCTTCCTCCCCACCAATAATGCCCACTCCTTCAACTCGGTCCAAAAAAATGGGATTCCGCGTAATAAGTTTTTCATATTCAGCAACTCTGGTTAAAAAATAATCGCAGAAATCCAAACATTTATCTATCCATCCATAAGGTAGATCAGCAGCTACTCCTCCGATACGGAAATAATTATGCATCATTCGCATACCTGTAGAAGCTTCAAATAAATCATATAGTAATTCCCTCTCTCTGAAAATATAGAAAAAGGGAGTTTGTGCACCAATATCCGCCATAAAAGGTCCAAGCCATAACAAATGAGAAGCTATACGACTCAGTTCTAGCATAATTACTCTTATATAACTCGCTCTTTGGGGTACTTGAACATTTCCCAACTGTTCTGGCGCATTTACCGTTATTGCCTCTGTGAACATAGTAGCTAAATAATCCCAACGTGTTACATAAGGCAGATATTGTATAATTGTTCGGTTTTCTGCTATTTTTTCCATTCCTCTGTGTAAATAGCCCAATATGGGTTCACAGTCAATAACATCTTCACCCTCGAGAGTAACGATCAGTCGAAGAACACCATGCATTGATGGGTGGTGAGGACCCATATTGACTATCATCAAACCCTTTCTTGTATCCGGTACAGTCATATTTTTTCTTCCCCGATTCATTATTTCCTAAATTTTTCATTAAAAGGAAAAATCTCATAACTAATAATAAATTCAAAACGAATCTTGAAATTTTTAAATTAATGAATTTTTGGTTCCCGAATATCCAACTGACCAATTAATTTCTTATAACGTACTCCATTTTTCTTTGACAAATAAGTCAGCAGTCGTTGACGTTTTCCCAGAATTTTTCGTAGACCTCTTTGCGATAAAAAATCCTTTTTGTGCAATTCTAAATGGGAAGTAAGTCTACGTATCTTATTGGTGAAACTGAATACTTGAAATTCAACAGATCCCTTGTTTTTCTCTTTTTCTTCTTGTGGAATAACTGAGATGAATGAATTTTTGATCATAAATTTTTTTCATCTTTTTCTTTCTTTTTTGTGGATTTTACCGATCGGGAAAAATAATAAATTATTATGCCAGTAATTTTTGTCTCTACCAGATAAAAATTTAGATTTATTCATATACCACTTTTTGACTTCATCCAAATCGAATTGAAAATTTGATTAGATAGAAAATAGAAAAGGGTATTTTTGCATTCACGAAAGAGAATGATTTCTTTGTATATATAAAAAAAAAAAAGATTCTGCGGATTTCCTCCTAGATCCAGTTGAATGGATATGAATACACTATTTAATCAAGTATCATGTACTAGAATGTAACAGGATATATGTATATTTTTTTTTTTCTTTTATCTACTAGATATCTCGCATATTATCTGATTAGATAGGAAATATATCATTAGATAATTCTGAATCGAGGATACATATGTATCCTTGACATACTGAATCGACTGCCATTATTGGTATCAAACCAATAACGATTCATACAAGCTAAATCTTCTAATCGGTAATTGGGCCAAAGAAAGAATTTGAATTTAGTGAATTTATTTGTATCTGTAGTGAATTTATTTGTATCTGTATTAAGATGCTTATTCAAAAATTGTCTGTAGTTTTTTATCTTGTTTTCATTGCAAAATGCTGGATTTCTATCCACAACATTCCAATTACAGGAATTGAAACAAATTAGAATTCTTAATTCTCTACGACGTCTAGGAGATAGAATATTTTCAGGAACAAAAAAATCATAATGATTTTTGTCTCCATTCGCAAGCATATTGTTATATCGTCCAATGTATCTATCGAAACTTTTCTTATCAACATATCTTTTTTTTAGGTATTTTCCATTAGTTTGGTTCTTATTGATCAATGAAATACCTATGGTTTGATATATAATCAATTTTACACCCCTTTCTAGAAATAGACGAATTGGTTCGATAATCAATATTCCTTTTTTTATTAGTTCTGTAAGAGCTAGATCCTTTTGAATCAGCATCACATCCAGACACATCTCTCCTCTTTGAATCGAGGATATAACAATTTCCTTTGTATTTATTAGTCTAAGTAGGAGACAATATACCTTGATATTATCGATCATTCTTTGATTCAAGGAGTCATCCCATCTTAATTGAAAAAGGAAATATTTTTTCAAGAAAAAATAGAGTTCTGCTTCCTTATTGCTTTTGGATTGTTTTTTCTTTTTATGTTTTTTAATTTCTGATTTCGTATGATTCTCTTCAACATCTTTTTTTTTTTTTTGTTTTCGTAGATCTGATCTAAGATCTCCTTGGCCTTGTTGTTCATTTTTTTCTTGGTTGGAATTTTCAAATTCAAGATATTCTTTTTGATTAGATGATATATGAGGATTCTTTTTTTGATTTAAGTTAATGTTATTAGATTGACTAAGATTTTCATAGAAATCAAAATTAAAAAAAAGTAATTGAATTGGTATGATCTGTGGTTTAATTTTATACGCATTAAAAAGTAGCCCAAATTCTGGGAAGAACCAAGGTTCTGGATTTGATATCTTATGATATAATCTTTCTTCATTCATTCCTATCCAATCAAAAACAAAAAGTTTTTTTTTTTCAAGTTTTTGATAATTATTAGTTTCAGTCTTAAGATTTTTATTAATCTTGGTATCGATATGCGCATTGATCCAAGCTTCAATATCAATATTTTTTCTAATAGAAAAACAAAGAATTCTAGAATCAAAATATTTTCTATTCATATTTTGATCCATATCAACAATATATCCTTCCTCTAGGTAATCATTAATAACTATAGTTATTAATATATAATATGATTCGGCTTTCATTGTGTATAAATTATATGGAATTTCTTGGTTCCCATTTACTTGTAATGTGGATTCATAAATATATGAGTCCTCTCTATTCCCATAATTCATATATTCATGTGATAAAAGATCATATCTGTAGTGTTTTTTCAATTTTTCTTTTTGACTCGTTAATGAATCCACTGCATCATAATTATGATTTTGTTTCATGTAATGAATTAATTGGTCTTTTTCTTTTTTATATGAATCCAATTTTATTGAGTCTTTATCTTTATTTTGAATTATATAATGTTTATTTACTTTATTTCCCCATTTTTGGGGTACTAATCGAAACCATTTCGTCTGAGATAATTTGTATTGATAATGATCCCTTAACCAGTTTTTCCATTCATTTATTTCAGACTTATGAATTTTCTTGTACCTTGATTTGGTATCAAATATTCCTTGTGTCATACAATAATTCTTAATTGTATCCCTAAGAAATGGATAAGTTCTGTCATAGTGAAGTATAGATCTCAAGTCATACTTGTTAAATAATGGAGTTTGCGATAATATGTAAAATACATATGCTTGAGACAAGGAGGATAAGTTGTAATAAATATTTGAATTATTACTAATTTCAGTAATAAGAGTAGTACTATTAATACTATTAGAAAAGGACTTTTTTAGAGTCGAAATAAAGTTCATTGTATTTTGATTTGTTTCATCGTTGTAAATGGTAGATTTATTCAAATTTTTTTTTTTTGATTCAAAGAAAAGTTGTATATTGATACTGAAAATATGGAAGATATTCATGTATATTTTTTCGATGAAAGATTTCATAAAATAATCTGATTTACGTAATAATCGAATGTATTGTCTTTTGAGTATCTGAAAAATATTTTTACACGATTCCAATCTTTTACCATCACAAATTATAGCTATTTTTTTATTGTCTTTTGTGATTTGTTCTATTTGATTCCTTGTTGTGAGTGTCCTATCGGCAAGATCTTTCATTTTTTTTTCTATGAGTGAATAACTTGTCCAATTCATAGATCGAATTTGAATACTCGATTCACGAGTAATCTTATTAGGAGTTTTGTCATTTTTTTTCTTTTCATGTGGTTCATATACTTTCACTTTACTCAATTTAAATAAGAAAATTGGGTTTACTTTTTCAAATTCTTTCATTATTTGTTTTCGAATTAGAACTATTGGGAGGATCCATCCCGTTCTTTCTTTCCTAACTTTCAGAAACCATTTTTTTCTTTCTTTGAAAACTCTTAAAACTCGAAAAATTTTTTTTTTTACTTTTCGAATTTTTTTTTCGAGTTCCTTATAAATAGGTTCAAAAAAAGGAGATTGTTTTCGGGGAGAACCGAAGGGAAGCTCTGCTTCCATTCCCCAGATTGTTAAAAAACAAAAATTTTCTTTTTTTCTTTTTTTTTTCGTTAGATTAGATCGTACCTTAGGCTTTCGCCAAGGTTTCAGACAGAAAGGAAATAGAATCTTTATCTGAATACCGTCTGTTAACCAATCCTTTGGAAATTCTGTTTCTGATAATTGAACACCATTATAGGTGCATTTAACATGCATTTCCCTATTCCATTCTTTCAAATCCTCGTCCCACTCGGGGAATTGGAATAATAATATACGACCGATATTTTTAGCTATTATCAATGAGGGCAATATAATGTATTTTCTAAGAAAAGATTGCGTTATTAACATGGAACCCCTTATTGCTTGAGCAAATATAATGGTATCCCAAGTTTCGGATATTGCTATCCGTATCCGTTTATTTTCCTCTTTCTTTTCCTTGTATTTTTTCCCCTTTTCTTTTGTCTCTTCTTCACATTCGGAAATTCTCAATTCTGGTTCTCTTCTCAGCCAATTCCTAAAAATTCTATTTCTCATTTCAGATATATCAAAAAAAGAGAAAAAAAATGTTTTGTCTATTCGATCCAAAAAAAGTGCAGAATGCATATTTGCTTGAAACATTTCCCAAGTAACTGTTTTACGTCTTTGAGCACGCATGGATCCTTTGATTATATCCCGACGAAAATCAGATTGTTGTGAGTAACGTATCAAAGCTACTTCTTCCACTTCATCATTATTACTAATACTATTATTAGTAGTAATAGAATTGGTATTTTGATCGTTATCAGTATAAATTACCACACGTTTGGCTTTTCTTGAACGAAGCCCGGGATCTTCCGTTGATTCTTCTTCATTTTCGTCCTCTTCTTCTAAACCATTGGTCAATTTATATGACCATCGAGGAACCTTTTTCAAAATTTCTTCTATTCCAATAGATTTATTTCTAATTGTCGTTTCATCATTGAGATCAGTTGTAATTCCATCAATTCGAAATTTTAAAGCTTTTGCTTGACTTTCTAAATCAATCGTTTTTTGTTCTGCTAATAAAGACAACAAAGAAAATTTTTTCAAATTAAAACTATGTGTGGATTCAAAAGAAAATTTCCCTATTGATATTGAGGATAAAGAATTTCCAATAAAATTCAATACCGATTCCCCATCAAGTAAATTTTTTTGATGTTCAAATTTTCGGGAATCATTATATATATAAAGTATATCATGAATCTTATTTATCCAAAACGTTTCTATGGCATCTTCCGTTGTTCTATTTCTATTGCTGATTAAATCATTCTTTGAATATAATTTTTTTATTGTTCCGCGATATGGTCCATTCAAAAGAGGATCATATGTTTTGTGCAAGCATTTTTGTTCATTTTCATCATTGTACAATCTGGTCCTTTTTTCGAGCATATCTATAACAAGAGATCTCTTTTCTTTTTCTAGAACTTTTATCCGACTTAATAATTCATTATTTATGTTGTACTTCTTTTGTTCATTGGTATAAACCCAATAATTATACAGGCCCTCACGGGATACTTTTTCTGTCGTGTACAAAAAAATTTTCCGTTCTATCATTTCTGAAAAAGTGTATAAACTGAGTGGATATGTAAAAGATATTCTTTTTTTTCCATCACTTGGACATGTATAAAAAAAATATTGTGAGATTTCATTTCGTACAACATTTTCAAATCGATCATTTTTTATATATCGTAAT